GAGATAATCCCACAATTTTATAGATTCTGTTATTTCATATGTTTACTCGATCTTTTTTCTATTCCTTTCATATTGCATATAAAAAAGCTTTGTCGTTATTTATTTTATATATATATATATATAAAATATATTTTATATTATTTATTTTTTTATTTCTATTTATTATTATTTTTATTTCGTGTAATTAATGCGAAGTTCCTTAAATATCTCTGCCTTCTTTGAAATATCATGAACAGTTCCCGTAGGTTGAGCGCCTTTTTCAAGGAAATATAGAATAGCGGGAACATTTGAATAAGTTTTATTCTTTATCGGATCGTAAAAACCCACTTTCCGAAGATCTCTTCCTTCTCTTCGGGATCGAACATCAATCGCAACGATTCGATAGATGGCTCATTGGGATAGATATAGATGAATAATTCCCCCCTTAGAAACGTATAGGAGGCTTTCCCCTCGTACGGCTCGAGAAAAAATGATTATAATTTATATCTATAGTATATAGAGTAGCAAATAGATCCATAAAATCATCAAATCCATTCTTAAACTATGATTTTATTCGTTTTTTTATTCTTCCTTCCCGAAAAACCCGAAAAGAACAAAAAACCATTAGTACTTATAACTTAACTCAAGTTGGACAATTCTCAAAGAGTTCAAAGGAAAATCCCAAGTCCTTGGCATTTCATTTATTGAGCTGTCTCTAACCAATCTTTTTGTCTCATTTAGAATCCATTTTTTTATTTCTGCTCAAATAAAATTTTGAGACAATTGAAAGTGGCGTTTTCTTGTTCCAGGATCGTTTATCTTTGTTTTGAATCATTGGGTTTAGACATTACTTCGGTGATTCTTAATCGTTTCAAATTAAAAATGGCAGCAACATACCTTTTGTTATTTATTGACTATCGAAGAATCATACGAACGATTGATTTCCGTGTGATACACTTTTGGTCGAAATAGTTTTCCCAATTCCAACAAAAGTTTCAAATAAAAAAGGATATTTTGTTAGAATTGAATCTTTTAAATTTCTATATCGAAGATATGCTTACGAAGTTGGAACAACTTATTGATTGACATTAACCCTAGATCTTTTACCTCTGAGAAATGAATTGAGCCTTTACGCTCGAGCTCCATCGTGTACTATTTACTTTAACTCACAACCCAACCAAATGGGGTGGGGTTCTAGTAGAACAGAACAAACTATGTCGAGCCAAGAGCACTTCATAATTCCTATATAAAATTATAAAATAAAATGGTGGATGTAAGAATCCACAACCGATCATGTCCTTCAAGCCGCACGTTGCTTTCTACCACATCGTTTTAAACGAAGTTTTACCATAACATTCCTCTAGTTTGGAACCGGTATGAAATTGATTCAATATGGAATCATGAATAATCATTGGCTCAATCGATACATAATAATAATATATAATATAATAATACATATTTCTATATGTATGTATGGGTATTTATATTTATCTGGAGAAGTCTCAACAAGGATTAAAATTTTTTAACCCATATTATATTTTATGAATTAACCAATTTATATTATAAAGAACACAAATAAATGAATTCTTCCTTCAATCCACATCGTCAACAGATTGTTCAAGACAAGACGATCAAGCATGAGAGATCCAATTATTTTATTTATCGAACAACTAAACTAAAGAAAGGTCTTTAATTGGATTTCCAATACCGGAACACAATGAATATATGTTATTAATCGAATAAGATAACCCAATGACCTGCAAAGGTCGGAAGTTACTCGATAAGAATAGATTCCCCAATTTCGCACTTCTTCGAATACCAAGGAGAATGGTAAATTTTTTTTTTGAAAATTTACCACTTCGAGATCATTATCTTATCATTTCATTATTTGAATAAAGTTTTCTCGTAAAACGTAAAAATAAAATTGGATCTTGAAATCAATCAACCAACAAGTTGTCACATATACTAAGTAGCTTAAAATTTTTAGCGAATAACTCATGGATTAAAGATTAAAGAGACACAAATCATCATAAACATAAAATAAATATATATATTTATTTTTTTTCAATTGAATCATCAAGGATTTAACCCAGTTAGATAGATAAATAAAAAAATAAATTACATTGTATTGTATGTATTTTTTCGTAGGGATGAATAGAGAATATGAATAGGTAAAGGCTTATGTAAAGTTTAGGTCGTTATTCTTCCACCCGATCTGATTGATAAAATAAGAATTGGAATATGATCTTTTCGTATCCAGCGGATATCCCGAACAATTGTCAATGGGGGTAATCGCGGATATTTAAGGAATCACGGATCTTTTTCACCAAAACAGAAATTTCGTTGTCACTATGGGCATTCTTTCTACTTTAGTTTGTTTTAAGTTTGTTTTACTTCAGGAATCTTTACATAAATTCCATAAGCATAAAGTAATGTAATAAAGTAAAGTGAATGGGATGTATAAATCACCCCCCTGGTCCAATCGTTACATTGATTTACAATTATTAATTAGAACCAGATGCAAAATGAAAAATTAGGTAAAAAAAAAAAACACCTGTCTGGACAATCTTGTATAAGTGAAAAGACAAACAGGTGCATATTTTTTTACTTGTTTTGTTCCTATTTTTATTTTTCCCAAAACTTGTTTTGGGATCCTTAATCCCAGCAATTAAATTAGTACCAAGACAGGAGCCCCCTCCTGTTTCGAATTCAGCATCGAGTTAGTACCGTACCTTATTTTCTTTAGAGATAAGGAATATATAATATAAAATAAAAAGAAATAAGGAATAGGAAGCTTTCACATTTCGATTCAGAATGCAGCGTTGATAATTAAAATAAATGGATATATATAGGACGTAAGGTTTTTCTAAGTAACTAAAGTTGAACGAGGCGTGCATACACTGAACAGCCCATCCTATTTTTGTTTTTAATTATACATTGACCCATATTCCTATCCTACCTAGATAACAAATGGATTATGTATGTCATCGGTACTCGATTCGGTTTGTGAGAAAGAAAGTAAAAGATATGATTCAGAAAAGAATCATTAGAAATCAGAAACAAGGAACTATTAAATAAACATTACACTCTTAAACTAAACAGAATATATATTCTTTTTTTAATAGAATCTGTTTTTAATAGAAATAAAACAAAACAATCTTTATTCTGATAGAATTGACGGCTCTGGGACGGAAGGATTCGAACCTCCGAGTCGCGGGACCAAAACCCGTTGCCTTACCGCTTGGCCACGCCCCATTTAGATTTCTATTCAACACCAATAAACACTAATATAGGTATTGGTTGTTCGTCAATTCCCGCTCAAATATCTATGGAATTCGTTAGATTGTTGCTAAGATTTTACACGTGTAGTTATAAAATGAAATTTAATTTATTGATCATTACATATAATTAAATTAAGATATTGTATGAAAGTATGATTCCTTCTATTTTCGTTTGAGAATTGAAGGATTTTTGATGGGGTTAGTCAAAGAAAAAGAAGGATTTTTTGATCTATTTTAACTTTCTTCATTTTTACCTTATATCGATAACTCAATCAAAATACAATTATCTCCAAGAATGAAACATTTGTTATGCTTAATATCTTTAGTTTGATCTGTATCTATCTTAATTCTATACTTCATTCGAGTCATTTTTTCCTTGCCAAATTGCCCGAGGCTTACGCTTTTTTCAATCCAATCGTAGATGTTATGCCAGTCATACCTTTGTTCTTTTTTCTCTTAGCCTTTGTTTGGCAAGCTGCTGTAAGTTTTCGATGAGATCTTTAATACTGTCCGACAAACATTCATGATTTATTCAATAAAAAAAAAAGATTCTAAGAATCAATTGATAAGATCCGATGAGTCTTACATTGTGAACCCTCAATTCAAATATGGAAATTCTTGAATAAGCGCGATGAATCTGGATCACCTCATTTACTCATTCTGACCTTCTACTTCCAGTGAACAAAGGCCCTTATATTACGGTCCCCACAATAAATAACTAATTGTTTGTGCGCATGAAAAATACTATTTTCATAACGAAAGAGTATTGGTCTTATTTCAAATGAATTTCTGAAAATTCCTTTATTTTATTATTTTATAGAAACCGCTTTATTTCTTGGTTTGGTGTCAAAATGGAATATGTGGTATAAAAATGGATAATCTATTCCCTTTTTACCAAAAATGATCTTATCTTGGAGATTTTGTAATGCTTACTCTCAAACTCTTCGTTTACACAGTGGTGATATTCTTTGTTTCTCTCTTCATCTTTGGATTTCTATCTAATGATCCAGGACGTAACCCTGGACGTGAGGAATAAAAAAATAAGAGATTTTTCATTGCTTTATTTCTTAATTTTCTTATGATTTTATCTATTATAGATATTTAACTATGCTATGATAAAAAAGTGCTTGAGATTTTCTTTCTAATTCGAAAGAAAATCTCAAGTCATCAGAAGAAACGGAAAGAGAGGGATTCGAACCCTCGGTACAAATAACTCGTACAACGGATTAGCAATCCGACGCTTTAGTCCACTCAGCCATCTCTCCCAATTAAACAAAGGATAATTACTATGTTACACATGAAGTAAAGAAAAAGTCTTTATTTTTCTTTCTTTTTTCTTTATTCTATAGATAGATTATAGATACGGATACAAAAGATACAAATTTTATCAGTTTTTCAGCAATTAATTTCGAATTACATTTAGATAACGGGAATACCCGCAATAGAAAAAATGAAAATAAATGAAGTAAAGAATACCTCTTCGATTTCGCACGAAAGCTTCTTTTATTCCCCGGCCTGGCCTGGTCAGTACCAGCTCTGGGCCATTTATTGTTTTGTTCCAATGAATCATACATGAAATGAGTTATCTGATTTGAAAACAAAAAGAAATTGAATCAACAACAATATAGGGGCTATTTTTATTCCTATGATATAAGTGCCTTTTCTTAATTATATTATATATTAATTATATTATATTATTAATTTTTATTTTCGTACTTTATTGAATTGAATAAAAAAAAA